ACGGGGCTTGTCGATACTTGATTTATAGAATACATAGTTCTATAAAAGACTGTAAGTTGTTTTCTCAAAATCTGGCTCTGTTTGGGTTCTGGGTAGCGGCCCAAACAGATATACCAATAGGGATGAGGTAAGGCTTACTTATTAATTCCAGAACTACGAAAGTAAGAGGTCAGAAATCTTGGTATCCAAAGGTTCCTAAAGGACATTCCATTTTTGCTCCTAGGATTGAAGAAAAGATTATACGAAAGACTATCAAGACTTCCTAATTATCTTACACTACCTACACTAACGTAGGGTCTACTGACTCTGTCTGGAATTAGATTGGATAGGCTGATGGGAAATCAATTTAGGAGTTGTGGAAAGGACTGAAGATACTTTGTATCCATACTTACGAGAGACTCCGAGTACTCAAACATTCAATCAGGATGGTTGGTCGGCTCTTATCTTATAGAATAACAGAGTAAAAGTCAAAGTAAAAAAAAATATTTCTTTGGTCGTGTAAGGGGATTACAAAAAAAATGTATGTAATAATGGTAGTGATGTCTCCCCATTCTTTCACAGAAAGAAAGACAGTAAGGCTTAGATCAAATAGGAAATGTAGGTATCCAATAGATAGTTATCTATCTTGATGGTATATTTTTTTTTCTTATGAAAGAAAGGTAACAAAACAAACAATAGGTCTTACTATTCCCACATGTTCCATTAGGAGCATTCCTTTGCAATTTGCAAGGAAAAGGTGTGTGTATCATATTTTTACTTAATACTTCCCAATTCTACCAGAAATCCTATAAAGAATCTGTTACGAGTGGATTCATTGAATTGGTTCATCAATAGCCTTAAGTCGGAATCCTATTTTGACTCTGCGCCATTGATTCTACTATGATTATTGATCAATAATGGAATAATTCCTTCATAGAAATAGGAGATATAATTCACATGGATATAGTAAGTCTCGCTTGGGCTGCTTTAATGGTAGTCTTTACATTTTCCCTTTCACTCGTAGTATGGGGAAGGAGTGGACTCTAGGTATATTAATAATTGATTGAGTAATCGATTGAGTAATCGATTGAGTAATCGATTGAGTAATCGAATTGTATCAATTGTTTAATTGATCATTTTGCATTGATCGTTTTTCGAAGCTTTATTTTTAAAAAGCTTGTCTTTCTTTCAAAATTATACTGGAAAGACAATAATGAATAATAACCATTCGATCAAACAACGAATGATTACTATAGTTTAGTTGTATTTAAAAACTCAAATCTACGCATGATAGGAAATTTTTTCCAACCGAATTCCTCCTAAATATTCTGTTTGGATAAACCTGTTCTTACCAGAATTATGGATATTACAATGATAAAAAACCAATCCCTAGTTTTTTCTTTATTTGTTTCTCTCTTTCTTTACTTTCACTGTTCTAAGAACAAATCATTCTGCTATTAGATTACGACGATACTTACTTTCTACTGGAAGTGACTAGTGGTTGTCCAAAGAGGTTCTACACATAATAAAATTTGATCTTTCTTCCGCTGAGTGATCCACCACATATCATACATTTAACATTTTAGACTCCTAGAGATTTTTTTATGCTTTTTTGACTCATCTCATGTCATGTTTAAGCATGAAAAATGATCCGAGTCCCCTTTACTAATCTACTTCCTTTCAAAATCTGAAGAAGTTACCATAGAACTTCGTAAATGATCTGTTAATGGCTCAATCAATGACTTCTTGGGATGGGAAATCAAAAAAATTCCTTGGTTTTGTTTTCTTTTGCTATAGTATATTCCTATACTATTCTTCCTCTATTGATTCTTTTGATGGATCCCGGAACCTATATATAAAATTATAAGAAACCTAGGAATTAGAAGAATTGGCCTTCGATTATTTTGGGTTGATCGAAATCGAGTGGATGTAGCGAAAAAAAGAAATAGAATTAGACTGCTATTTCGATGTACTAGTCTACTATTTAGAATTGATCTATATAAACCCTCCATTTAGATAAAGTCTATATCTGTATACAATACAACTTTATATGATAATATCATTGTATACAATATTAGATAATATAAAATACTCTAAAGTGTGGTAGAAAGGACTATATATAGTCCTTTCTACCACATTTTATGATTCCAACCAGATCATTTCATTTAAGACTTGGAATTTTCTTTTAATCCCTTTCTTTCATTTCTTCAATCATTGAAAAAAGGATTGATAAGAACTAATAATTCAGATTAAAATTAATCATTTTGACTGACTGTTTTTACGTAGATAATAAGTAAAAAAGCAGTAGGAACTAGAATGAACAGTGCAGTAGCAATAAATGCGAGAATATTGACTTCCATAATTTCATTATTGATTTTTTTTTTCTTCGCAATAACTCGGGATGTAATCCCATAGAGATGAGAAATTTAACTCCTGTAAATTCATTGGGATGAATTGATCCTGATGATACTGAATAGGATCAATATTATGAATAACAATATCTGATCTATCAAATCGATTCATCGTCGAGAATTGAATAGTATAACATGGGAAGATCCTTTATCCATACTAATTACGAAATGGGATTTTTTATTGGATCAGGAATCCCATTGGATTTTTCATCCTCTTCCACTTTTTCTTTTCTATAACCTACTGTCTTCCTTATCTTATACAACTCTCCTTCCTGTGTATTATACTTACAATTATGAGGTATTATATGACCGGTATTCTATGGGTCACACACAGACCCAAACGAGGTGAGATGGAAAAAAAGGGATTAAATAAAAAGGATCAAATATTCCAACAAATTTACTGAAAAGGGTCCTTGCCCGGTCTTTTCTTTTATTTTATTAGTATCCTCTTTCTTGTATTTATTTGTACTTGAATGCATACATCAAAAACGATGTCTGCAATTTGAATGAGAATGAGATAGATTGTTTACAATTAGTCATTGAGGATACACAAACAAAGTCAGAACTAGAAAAGGTGTGGTTTAACCTGAAAAGTACTCTGTCGAGGTAATTATGTTAAGTTCATTGTCCATCGTACAATAAACGAATACCATTTTTGTATGTACTCCCGGTAAAATAGGATCACTCTACTCCATTTCATTGATCAAGAACAATCGAAAAAGAAAGTAAGACGAGGATGGTATCTCTTAAAATACTGAATATAGTAATACCACCGATTGTACTAATGTACATATGATATGTCTCTCCTTTATCAATCGGGAGTAGTGGAAAGATTTGAAATTCCCGTATCCATATTTGTGTGATGATAAATCCGAAATAAAAAACAAAAGAAATAAGGATCCCCACTGGGGATTAGATCTTGCTTCCTGTCCCCCTTTTCCGTGAAAAGAGAGAGATGAATTGATAAATTCACCGGATCCTAGTTCGGGACTGACGGGGCTCGAACCCGCAGCTTCCGCCTTGACAGGGCGGTGCTCTGACCAATTGAACTACAATCCCAGCGAGGTGTATGGCATACATATTCTTAATGTTACATATTCTTAATGTAATCATAAGAACATTCTAGTCCTAGTCGTCGCATTGTAAGAAAGACAGGAATGATATACTGATATCATATCCACATATAATATGGGCTATAGTGAGAGTGACACGGATTACTAGTAACCAATAATTATTTTACGGCCAAAAGTGGATAATCAATCTTTCAATGAGAAAAAAGAACTAAACTTTTTTGTTTGCTTTTCATGATACTTTACTTAATTAAGTAAAGTATCATGAATTAGATCCTTAGAAAGATCAGAAAGAGAAAAATAGGGATAGAAAAAAAAAATGGATCCTTTCTCTTTATTTCTACGGATTAGGCATTTCCGTTTATGGAAGACAAATTGGTTATATCATATTCATGGAGCGCTGAATTATTGGGCCGAGCTGGATTTGAACCAGCGTAGACATATTGCCAACGAATTTACAGTCCGTCCCCATTAACCGCTCGGGCATCGACCCAGGAAGAATTCATTCTAGGCTTATCGATAATCTATGATCAACTTCCTTTCATAGTACCCTACCCCCAGGGGAAGTCGAATCCCCGCTGCCTCCTTGAAAGAGAGATGTCCTGAACCACTAGACGATAGGGGCATATACGCCCGACCATCATCATACTATGATGATAGTATGAGTAGTTTTTTGGAATTGTCAATATAGTCTAATGGTATGACTAGATCCAAAAAATCTTTCCTACTTTTATGTTATGATTTTTTGGAATTTTTTTTTTTCAAAAATTCAAAATAATAATCTTATCTACTTTTGGAGTAAATCCAATTTATTGTTCCTGAATGAACTCCTATGCATATACGTATATATTATGTACATATAGTACATATATACATATATGCAGTAGACTCATAATGGAAAAAAAATGGCTAATTCATGAATTGAATAAAACGGCCCTTTTAACTCAGTGGTAGAGTAACGCCATGGTAAGGCGTAAGTCATCGGTTCAAATCCGATAAAGGGCTTTTTTTCCACTAAACTCAAGTTTTAGCCTTCGTTTTTCAGCGGAAAATATCTCTATTATTTTTTATAAAAAGAAAAGGATAACCACCATTATAACGAATTCTGATTATTCTGACTTATAGTTAAGTTAGGAAGTTGAACATTTATTGATTAGAAAAATGACTAATTGCACGTATTAGGAGTAGTCCACCTGTAGTGACATAGTAGTCCTCCTCATGTCTCATTATTCACAAATTTTGTGTCCTGGGACATAACAGAAATATTCTATAATACTCTATATATACAATTCCTATTATTAATCGACAAACCAAGGTGTTCTTATTTCTCCAATGTTCTTATAACACCCACTATCAAATTCTAAATAAAGAAAAAGTAAGTGGACCTGACCCATTGAATGATGACTATATCAGCTATTCTGATATTTAAATTCGATATAGATTAAATTGTATAAGCAGATTTATTTTTATTTCCTTAGACCACGCAAAGCAAGAATTTTTCAATATTTACGATTTAATCTTCTTGTTACTGAATGCTCCA